TGGGACAGCTCATGATGTTCATATCGATCTATTATACGCCTCTGCATCTAGCATTGGGTAGACCTCATACAATAACTGTCCTAGCTCTACCCTATCTTTTGTTTCATTTCTTCTGGAACAATCACAAACACTTTTTTGATTATGGATCTACTAGCAGAAATTCAATGCGTAATCTCAGCATTCAATGTGTATTCCTGAATAATCTCATTTTTCAATTATTCAACTATTTCATTTTACCAAGTTCAACGTTAGCCAGATTAGTCAACATTTATATGTTTCGATGCAACAACAAGATGTTATTTGTAACAAGTAGTTTTGTTGGTTGGTTAATTGGTCACATTTTATTCATGAAATGGGTTGGATTGGTATTAGTCTGGATACAGCAAAATCATTCTATTCGATCTAATAAGTACCTTGTGTCAGAATTGAGAAATTCTATGGCTCGAATCTTTAGTATTCTCTTCTTTATTACCTGTGTCTACTATTTAGGCAGAATGCCGTCACCTATTTTTACTAAAAAACTGAAAGAAACCCCAGAAACGAAAGAAAGTGAGGAAGAAACAGAACAGGAAGAAGAGGGATTCACCGAAGAAGATCCTTCTCCTTCCCTTTTTTCGGAAGAAAAGGAGGATCCGGACAAAATCCAAATCGATGAAATGGAAAAGATCCGAGTGAATGGAAAGGACAAAACAAAGGATGAATTCCACTTGCACTTAAAAGAAGCATGCTATAAAAATAGCCCAACTTCGTTAGAAATACTTAAAGAAGAAAAGAAAAACTTCTTCTGGTTTGAAAAATCCCTTCTTTTTCTTCTTTTCGACTATAAACGTTGGAATCGTCCAACGCGATATATAAAAAACAATCGATTTGAAAATGCGGTAAGAAATGAAATGTCACAATATTTTTTTTATACATGTCAAAATGATGGAAAACAAAGAATTTCTTTTACATATCCACCCAGTTTAGCAATTTTCTGGGAAATGATACAAAGAAAGATTTCTTTGGATACAACAGAAAAATTATTCTATGATGATGAACTATCCAATAATTGGATTTCTACAAATGAACAAAAAAGAAACAGTTTAAGCAATGAATTAAATAATAGAATTACGGTTCTAGACAAAGACATTTTTTATATAGATGTACTCGATAAAAAAACAAGATTATGCTTAGAAAACAAAAATGATAAAACTAAAAGGGAATTTTTTAAAAAAATACATGATCCTTTATTAATGGGATCCTATCGTGTTTTAATAAAAAAAAAGGTTTCACCCTTTATAAATATAAATGAAACTACAGTCAATAATTTAATTGATAAATTTTTTATAAATAAAATTCATAATGTTTTGCTTAATGATTCCAATTATCAAGAATTTGAACTTAAAAAACCAAAAATGAGTCAATTTGCTGGAGACTCAAGATTCAATCAAAACAAAAATTTGTTATTTTCCGAACAAGAACAAATTAGTTCAGAAAATAAAGAAAGATTTTTCAATTTTTTAATTGATACAACCACAGCATATGCATTTACTCAACCAATTTCAAAAAGAATAAACGAAATAAGAAAAAAAGTTCCTCGTTGGTCACACAAATTAATTACTGATTCCGAACAATATGAAAGAGCACAGCAAAAAGACGTGGTGACGGATTATCAAATCCGCACAAGGAAATCCAAACGTGTAGTGATTTATACGACTAAGCAAGATAATAACGATCCTAACACAGATATAACTCACCACGCAGACGAAGTGGCTTTGACACGGTATGCCCAACAATCTGATTTTCGTCGATATATAATCAAAGGTTCCATGCGTGCTCAAAGACGTAAAATTCTTATTTTGGAATTGTTTCAAGCAAAAGTACATTCGCCACTTTTTTTCAACCGAACAAAGGAAGCCTCTTTTTATTCTGTGTATGTTGTTACACTTATTAGACGATTTCAAAGGTATATGAGAAAAAAACCAGAAATTCCACTTTCTCAACAGGAAAAATTAAAGGAACAAGAAGTAAAGAAAGAAGAATTATCGGAAAAAAAATTAGAAGAATTTGTATTAAAGCAAAGGGAAGAAAAAGCAAAACTAGAAGAAGATAAACGAATAAAAGTAGCCGAAACCTGGGATACCATCCCGTTTGCTCAAATACTAAGGGGTTTGATGTTAATGACTCAGTCCATTTTTAGAAAATATATTCTAATTCCTTTATTGATAATAGCAAAAAATATTGTTCGTCTACTATTATTCCAACGTGCTGAGTGGTCTGAAGATTTCGATGACTGGAGTAAAGAACGACATATTAAATGTACCTATAATGGTGTTCAATTATCAGAAACCGAATTTCCTAAAAACTGGTTAACAGATGGTATTCAGATAAAGATAGTATTTCCTTTCTATCTAAAACCTTGGCACACATCCCGAGATCTAATAAAAAAACAAAATCAAACAGATGATTATTGTTTTTTAACAGTTTTGGGAACAGAAACTGACATTCTTTTTGGTCCTCCCCGAAAACACCCTTCTTTTTTTAAGCGTATTTGTAAACAATTAGGCAAAAATATTCGAAAGTTTCTAAATGCAAGAAAAATTTGGATTATGAAAATCCTTCTATTTTTTAAAAAAATAAAAATAATGTTAAAGGGAAATCGAATTCTAGTATTTGGATTGAGCGAAGAATCTAGGGAAATAAAAAAAGAAAAAGATTCGATAATTACTAATGATATGATTCATGAATCGTCCATTCAAACTCGATTCCTGAATCGGACAAATTCTTCAGTGCCAGAAAAAAAAATAAAAGATTTGGCTAATCGAACAAGGACAATCAAAAAAAAAATAGAAAAAATATCAAAAGACAATAGAAAATTAAATATTAATTCTAACAAAACACATTATAGTACGAAACGATTCGAATCGTTTAAAAATATTGGTCAAATATTAAAAAGAGGAAATGTTCGATTAATCCGTAAAATAAATTATATTTTTAAATTTTTTAGCGAAAAGATATACGTCGATATATTTCTATCCATCATTAATATTCCCAGAATTAATACACAACTTTTTCTTGAATCAACAAAAAACTGGATTGATAAATCCATTTACACTAATGAAAATGAAAAAAATCATGAAAGGGTTGAGAAAACAAATAAACAAAAAAATTCGTTTATTTCGAATATAAAAAAAGCATTTTTGCTGTTTTTTAGTAATGACGAGATTAATAAGAATTCGAATATTTTTTCTAATTTGGCTTTTTTGTCACAAGCCTACGTATTTTACAAATTATCTCAAACCCCGATTTTTGACTTATACAAGGTAAGATCTGTTCTTCAGTATCGCGGAATGTCGTTATTTCTTAAAAATGAAATAAAAGATTATTTTGGAACCCAAAGAATAACTCATTCCGAGCTAAAGACTAAAAAACTTCCGAATTATGGAATGAATCAATGGAAAAACTGGTTAAAATTGCAAAGTAATTATCAATATGATTTATCCCAGATAAAATGGTCTCAATTAGTACCACAAAAAGTGCGGAATAGAATAACTGAACATTTTGCCATTGAAAATACAAATAATATTGAAAACTTTTTATTCTTATTGCCAAATAAAAAATCAAATTTTAAAAAGAACTATAGATATGATGTTTTATCATATAAATTTCTTTATTATGAAGATAAAAACAATTCATATACATATAGTTATGGGAGCCCATTCCAAGTAAATAAGACCAATGAATTTTCTTCTATTTATAATTACAACCTAAATCAAGACAAATTCATTGACATGTGGTGGAATATCCCTATCACTAATTATTTAGGAATAAAAAATATTATGGATATGGATATAGAGAAAAAGACCGATAGAAAATTTTTGGATTTGAAAATTCTTCATTTTTGTCTTCGAAAGAAAGTCGACATTGAGGCCTGGATCGATATCAGTATTGGCAGGAATGAAAATACTAAAACTGAACTTAAGAGTTATCAAATTGTTGATAAAATTGATAAGAAAGGTATTTTTTACACACCAATTTATCAAGAAATCAACCAACCCCATCAAAAAAAAAACGTTTTGGATTGGATGGGAATGAATGAAGAAATATTAAGTCGTCCCATATCAAATCTAGAATTTTGGTTTTTCTCCGAATTTCTCTTCTTTTATAATGCATATAAAATGAAACCTTGGTTTATACCAATAAATTTTCTTTTTTCAAATTCGAATGTAAGTGAAAATTTTAGTGAAAATAAAAACATCAATAGAAATAAAAAAACGAATCCCTTTATACCTTCAAATGAAAAAAAATATTTTGAATTAAAAAATAAGAATCAAGGCGAAAATGAATTTATAAGTAAAGAAACTCTTGGATCAGATGGTCAAGACAACTCTGAATCTGTTTTCTCAAATGGACAAAAAGATATTGAAGAAGATTATATAGGATCAGATCTGAAAAAGCCTAGAAAGAAAAAACAATCCAAGAGTGGTATAGAAACAGAAATGGATCTCTTACTGAAAAGATATTGGCTTGTTCAACTGAGATGGGACAAAACCTTGGAGAAAAAACTGCTGAATAATATCAAAGTATATTGTTTCCTGCTTAAATTGATAAATCCAATAGAAATTGCTATCTCCGCTGTAGAAAAAAGAGAAATGAATTTAGATATACTACCACGTAACGAGGATTTCATTTGTAGAGAATTGGCGGAAAGGGGACTACTCATTATTGAACCGTTTCGTCTGTCTGTAAAAGACAACGGCCAATTTATTATGTATCAAACGATAGGTATTTCATTGGTGCATAAGAGTAAACACCAAAAAAATCAAAAACGATATAGTGAAAATGTTGATAAAAGCATTTTAGGTGAACGAGACAAAAACCGTTTTGACTTGCTTGCTCCTGAAAATATTTTATCTCCTAGGCGTCGAAGAGAATTGAGAATTCTAATTTGTTTAAATTCAAGGAATAATAATAAAGGTATGAATACAAACCCAACATTTTATAATGGAACTCAGGTAAAAAATTGTAGTCCATTTTTTGATGAAAACAAAGATATTGATCGAGATAAAAATACACTTAGAAAATTAAAATTATTTCTTTGGCCAAATTATAGATTGGAAGATTTAGCTTGTATGAATCGTTATTGGTTTGATACTAATAACGGAAGTCGTTTTAGTATCTTACGAATCCATATGTATCCACAATTTAAAATAAATTTATGATACATTTGTCTTATAGATTCCCTATTATTTGATAGAGAAATAGATGTACACACGCCTTGTCATACATTCAAATCTGATACATGAATACTAATTCAATGAATTATCAATTGGATCTTGAAATGAATCAAGAGAATTTTATTTATTAAGTTTCTTTGATAAAATGTATCAATAAAATAAGGTTAAGATATTGTATATAACAGAGTAAAACAGATGGCATTATTATTACTGATCCGTAAAATTCCATATTTTGTAAAAATAAAAAAGGTAAGGAAGAGTAAGAATTTATGAAACAAAATTTATTCATATCTGTTATTTCGAATGAAAAAAAAGAAGAAAATAGGGGGTCTGTTGAATTTCAAGTATTGTGTTTTACCAATAAGATACGAAGACTTACTTCACATTTGGAATTGCACAAAAAAGATTATTCATCGCAAAGAGGTTTACGAAAAATTCTGGGAAAACGTCAACGACTACTGGCTTATTTGTCAAATAAAAACAGAATACGTTATAAAGAATTAATCAGCCAATTGAACATTCGAGAACTAAAAACACGTTAATTTGAAGAGTTGTTTTGAATTATTTGATTTATTAGATCTTGAATTGAATTTTGATGAACTTTTTTTGTTTTCATCAATTCATGGAAAAATGAATTCGTGAAAAAATGAATCGGGGAAAAACCTATGACTGTACCAACTTCCAGAAAAGACCTCATGATAGTCAATATGGGCCCTCACCATCCATCAATGCATGGCGTTCTCCGACTCATCGTTACTTTAGACGGTGAAGATGTTATTGACTGTGAACCAATAGTGGGTTATTTACACAGAGGTATGGAAAAAATTGCGGAAAACCGAACAATTATACAATATTTGCCTTATGTAACACGTTGGGATTATTTAGCTACTATGTTCACAGAAGCAATAACTGTAAATGGACCCGAACAATTGGGAAATATTCAAGTCCCTAAAAGGGCTAGCTATATCAGAGTAATCATGTTGGAATTAAGTCGTATAGCTTCTCATTTGTTATGGCTCGGCCCTTTTATGGCAGATATTGGTGCGCAGACCCCCTTCTTCTATATTTTCAGAGAAAGAGAGTTGATATATGATTTATTCGAAGCTGCCACCGGTATGAGAATGATGCATAATTATTTTCGTATTGGAGGAGTAGCTGCCGATCTACCTTATGGGTGGATAGATAAATGTTTAGATTTTTGTGATTATTTTTTAATAGGACTTACTGAATACCAACAACTTATTACGCGAAATCCTATTTTTTTAGAACGAGTTGAAAACATAGGCATTATTAGTGGAGAAGAAGCAATAAATTGGGGTTTATCAGGACCGATGTTACGAGCTTCCGGAATACAATGGGATCTTCGTAAAGTTGATCATTATGAGTGTTACGACGAATTTGATTGGGAAGTTCAATGGCAAAAAGAAGGAGACTCATTAGCTCGTTATTTAATCCGAATCAGTGAAATGGCAGAATCTATAAAAATTATTCAACAAGCGTTAGAAGGAATTCCGGGGGGTCCTTATGAAAATTTAGAAATTCGACGCTTTAATAAAATAAAATATCCTGAATGGAATGATTTTGAATATCGATTCATTAGTAAAAAACCATCTCCTGCTTTTGAATTGTCGAAACAAGAACTGTATGTAAGAGTAGAAGCCCCAAAAGGCGAATTAGGAATCTTTTTGATAGGAGATCAGAGTGTTTTTCCTTGGCGATGGAAAATTCGCCCGCCGGGTTTTATCAATTTGCAAATTCTTCCTCAGTTAGTTAAAAAAATGAAATTGGCTGATATTATGACGATACTAGGTAGCATAGATATCATTATGGGAGAAGTTGATCGTTGAAATGATAATTGATATAACAAAAGTACAAGCTATCAATTCTTTTTCCAGATTGGAATCCTTAAAAGAGGTTTATGGGACTATATGGCTGCTTTTCCCTATTTTGATTCTCGTATTGGGAATCACAATAGGTGTACTAGTAATTGTGTGGTTAGAAAGACAAATATCCGCGGGTATACAACAACGTATTGGACCTGAATATGCCGGTCCTTTGGGAATTCTTCAAGCTCTGGCGGACGGAACAAAACTACTTTTTAAAGAAAACCTTCTTCCGTCTAGAGGGGATACGTATTTGTTTAGTATTGGACCCTCTATAGCAGTTATATCAATTCTACTAAGTTATTCAGTAATTCCTTTTGGTTCTCGACTTGTTCTAGCCGATTTAAGTATTGGTGTTTTTTTATGGATTGCCATTTCAAGTATTGCTCCAATTGGACTTCTTATGTCAGGATATGGATCAAATAATAAATATTCCTTTTTAGGTGGTCTACGGGCAGCTGCTCAATCAATTAGTTATGAAATACCATTAACTCTATGTGTGTTAGCAATATCTCTACGTGTGATTCGTTGAAACATAGGTCTACCCTTGCCTCATTTCTTTTTATTTTGGGTTTCTAAGAATAAAAATGAAATGGATTGAATAGTATCTTCCTTTTTGTTAGTTACTGATCGGGTTGATAAAGTAAACCAGATAGTTAGATGAGTGAAAGAAAACAGCTTTCAAATTTGCAGTAAAAAGTTGAATCTCATTGCCTATGTACAAGGGTTAAACAAAAATAAACATAAGCAGTCAAGGCTGTTTCCCCCAAGATTGGTTATCCTGACTTGAAGCGGGTTGAAACGAATTATGGAGTTTTTACTTTCTTTTTTTTTCTCTGTATAAAAATAGATGATATGAATTACCATAGAGGTTGAATAAACATGAGTGGATGGTTAGGAACACCAAAGTACACAAAGGATTTGTAATAGAGATTGTGTAACTTATCCGACGAGATATTTTTACATAAAAGAAATACTAATTGAGGCTTTAAATTTGTAGAAATGATCAAGTAGTACTCCCACAAATTCCGATCCAGAGTATGCTCCTATCCACTGATTAAGTGAATAACTATCAGGAACGAAGTAATCTTTTACTTTTTTATTTTAAGACTAAAAAAAATCCAGGAAATAAGAGGTCGAAAAAAAAAAGATAATATGAATATAAAAATATATAACTGGAATTATCAAAAAAAGATTTTTCCAATATCCATATTCAAGCATTAAGTTATTACTAAAAAAAAATGGAAATTCTTCAAAGTTAGTTTAAAGTAAAGGATGAGATCAATTCCGAAGCATTTGTTAGAGCATAGCAGACAGAATTTCATTGGTCTAATTCAGGATTTTTCGATTGATTTTAAATTTACTTCTTCTACAAGCATATGAAGATTTAAAGAATATCAATCAGTCCTTAGATTTATTTATGGCTCTTGAGGAGCCGTATGAGGTGAAAATCTCATGTACGGTTCTGTAATAGCGATGACAAGAGTGATTTTCTCATCGACTATGATTATCTAACAGTTTAAGTACAGTTGATATAGTTGAGGCACAATCAAAATATGGTTTTTTGGGATGGAATTTGTGGCGGCAACCTATAGGGTTTATTGTTTTTATAATTTCTTCTCTAGCTGAATGCGAGAGATTGCCTTTTGATTTACCAGAAGCAGAAGAAGAATTAGTAGCAGGTTATCAAACCGAATATTCCGGTATTAAATTTGGTTTATTTTATGTTGCGTCTTATCTAAATCTACTAATCTCTTCTTTATTTGTAACCGTTCTTTATTTGGGTGGTTGGAATCTTTCTATTCCACACATAGTCATTTCTGGCTTTTTTGAAATAAATAAAATAGATGGAGTTTTTGGAACGACAATTAGTATTTTCATTACATTAGCTAAAACTTTTTTGTTCTTGTTCATTCCTATCGCAACAAGATGGACTTTACCTAGACTGAGAATGGACCAATTATTAAATCTTGGATGGAAATTTCTTTTACCTATTTCTTTAGGTAATCTATTATTAACAACTTCTTCCCAACTCCTTTCATTATAAATTCTAAAAAAAAAAGAATATTTTATATTCACTCTAACTTAATTCACAACTTGTCCCAAACAAGAGAAAGAAACAAAATCTTATTTTTTTTTTATTGATATTTACTATATGTTCCCTATGGTAACTGGGTTCATCAATTATGGTCAACAAACAATACGTGCGGCAAGGTACATTGGTCAAGGTTTTATGATTACTTTATCCCACGCTAACCGTTTACCCGTAACTATTCAATATCCGTATGAAAAATTGATCACATCAGAGCGTTTTCGTGGTCGAATTCATTTTGAATTTGATAAATGCATTGCTTGTGAAGTATGTGTTCGTGCATGTCCTATAGATTTACCCGTTGTTGATTGGAAATTGGAAACGGATCTTCGAAAGAAACGGTTGCTTAATTATAGCATTGATTTCGGAATTTGTATTTTTTGTGGTAATTGTGTTGAGTATTGTCCAACAAATTGTTTATCAATGACTGAAGAATATGAGCTTTCGACTTATGATCGTCACGAATTAAATTATAATCAAATTGCTCTGGGCCGTTTACCAATATCAATAACTGATGATTACACAATTCGACCAATTTTGAATTCACCTCAACCAAAAGAGAAATTCCGTGATTGAAGAGCAATTCTCAATTATTAAATTTCTTTTTTTCTTGTTCAATAACTATAAATTTTGATTATTCAATATTCCTATTTATTGGTGAAAATCGAAACTTTATTTGGATTTTAAATATGTTTACTGTAATTGTAATGGTTTTAAATAGTTTTAGTTGCGAACTACCCAAACCAATGCGATAGGTTCAATAACTTTACTTTACTCACATCAAGTGATACGCATTAGGATTTAAAATAAAAAATGCATAAACTTTTTTTTTCCTGTTCAAGTCAATAAAATCATGAAACATTCCGATTTTTTTATTTCTTATTTTACATATAATGGATTTACCTGGACCAATACATGATTTTCTTTTAGTTTTTCTGGGGTCGGGCCTTATATTAGGTGGTCTAGGAGTAGTATTATTTACCAATACAATTTTTTCTGCTTTTTCCTTAGGATTGGTTCTTGTTTGTATATCTTTATTCTATATTCTAGCAAATTCCCATTTTGTAGCTTCTGCACAACTCCTTATTTATGTGGGAGCTATAAATATATTAATAATATTTTCTGTAATGTTCATGAATGGTCCGGAATATGACACAGATTTCCGTCTGTGGACTGTGGGGGACGGGATTACCTTATTGGTTTGTGCAAGTCTTTTTGTTTCATTAACTATTACTATTCTAAATACGTCCTGGTATGGGATTATTTGGACTACAAAATCAAATCAGATTCTAGAACAAGATTTGATAAGCGCTAGTCAACAAATAGGAATTCATTTATCAACCGATTTTTTTCTTCCATTTGAACTCATTTCAATAATTCTTTTAGTTGCTTTAATAGGTGCAATTGCCGTGGCTCGTCAATAATAATTCATTTGATTTTTTAAAATAGCAATCAAAAAAAATGATATTTTATCATATTCATTTTCATTCTAGTCAATCAAATTGGTTTAATTCAATTTATTATTCTATTATCATATCATTTTTTTGTTCTTCATTTTTTTTTTATTATAACTTATTATATTCTAGTTAATCAAATGGGTTTAATTGTTGTTCATATTCAAATGAATAGAGATTGATAAGGAGTTGGTCAATGATACTCGAACATGTACTTGTTTTGAGTGCTTTTTTATTTTCGATCGGCATTTATGGATTAGTCACGAGTCGAAATTTGGTTCGGGCTCTGATGTGTCTTGAACTTATATTGAATGCAGTTAATCTAAATTTTGTAACATTTTCTGATTTTTTTGATAGTCGCCAATTAAAAGGAAATATTTTCTCAATTTTTGTTATAGCTATTGCAGCCGCTGAAGCAGCTATTGGCCCGGCTATTGTTTCTTCAATTTATCGTAACAGAAAATCAATTCGTATCAATCAATCGAATTTATTGAATAAATAAATAGTTAGAGTATTTATTTTTTAATTTTTTTAGTCTAAAATTTTATTCTAGAAATTGAAATTTGAATAATCATTAGTTCAAATGAAATTCCTAGATATCACACTTTAAGATATACTTTCACAAATATAAGAAATCAAAGTATTTTGGACCTCTTTTACATTTATCTATTTTATATTTAGTTTCTAATATTCTAATAAGTCGCCGATCCAATCCAGAATTAGATTGAACTTCTGGGAAATCATCGATTCGTCTGGTAATTTATTCATCTGGTATTTTAATATGTATTTCATTTACTTTACTAGAACTAGAACTAGATCGAAAATTAATGAAGTTAAAAAAATTATAGATCCAATGTCACATTCAGTTAAGATTTATGATACATGTATAGGATGTACTCAATGTGTCCGAGCTTGCCCCACAGATGTATTAGAAATGATACCTTGGGATGGATGTAAGGCTAAACAAATAGCTTCTGCTCCAAGAACAGAGGATTGTGTTGGTTGTAAGAGATGTGAATCTGCTTGTCCAACAGATTTTTTAAGCGTTCGAGTTTATTTATGGCATGAAACAACTCGCAGTATGGGTCTAGCTTATTGATACGTTTCAGAAAATTCCATTTGAATCCATTTATTCTATATTGGATTTTTTTTACCGACAAAAACCCGTACCCCAAAAAATATCTTTTTGGGTACGGGTTTTTTTGGCCCAAGTGTATCTTGTCTTTACTATGAATTATTTTCCCTGGTTAACAACAATTGTAGTTTTACCCATATTTGCAGGTTCTTTAATTTTCTTATTTCCTCATAGAGGAAATAAGGTTATCCGCTGGTATACTATATGTATATCTATTTTAGAGCTCCTTCTAACAACTTATGCGTTTTGTTATCATTTCCAACCGGATGATCCATTAATCCAACTGTCAGAAGATTATAAATGGATCCAATTTTTTGATTTCCATTGGAGATTAGGAATTGACGGACTTTCGATAGGACCCATTTTACTGACGGGATTCATCACCACTTTAGCTACTCTAGCGGCTTGGCCGGTTACTCGAGATTCTCGATTATTCCATTTCCTAATGTTAGCAATGTATAGTGGTCAAATAGGATCATTTTCGTCCCGAGACCTTTTACTTTTTTTCATAATGTGGGAATTAGAATTAATTCCTGTTTATCTACTTTTATCCATGTGGGGAGGAAAAAAACGTCTCTACTCTGCTACGAAATTTATTTTGTATACTGCAGGGGGTTCCATTTTTCTATTACTGGGAGTTCTGGGTATTGGTTTATATGGTTCCAATGAACCGACATTAAATTTGGAAACATTAATTAATCAATCGTATCCTGTAGCATTAGAAATAATATTCTATATTGGATTTTTTATTGCTTTTGCTGTCAAATTGCCGATTATACCTTTACATACATGGTTACCAGATACCCACGGAGAAGCACATTACAGTACTTGTATGCTTCTAGCTGGAATCTTATTAAAAATGGGAGCATATGGATTGATTCGGATCAATATGGAATTATTACCTCACGCTCATTCTATATTTTCTCCTTGGTTGATAATAATAGGCACAATACAAATAATCTATGCAGCTTCAACATCTCCCGGGCAACGTAATTTAAAAAAAAGAATAGCCTATTCCTCTGTATCTCACATGGGTTTCATAATTATAGGAATTAGTTCTATAACTGATACAGGGCTTAATGGGGCCATTTTACAAATAATTTCTCATGGATTTATTGGTGCTGCACTTTTTTTCTTAGCGGGAACTAGTTACGATAGAATACGTCTTGTTTATCTCGACGAAATGGGCGGAATAGCGATTCCAATGCCAAAAATATTCACACTCTTTAGTAGCTTTTCAATGGCATCCCTTGCACTACCGGGAATGAGTGGTTTCATTGCAGAATTAATAGTATTTTTTGGAATAATTACCAGCCAAAAATATCTATTAATACCTAAAATACTAATTATTTTTGGAATGGCAATTGGAATGGTATTAACTCCTATTTATTTATTATCTATGTTACGTCAAATGTTCTATGGCTATAAATTATTTAGCAGTACAAACTCTTACTTTTTTGATGCTGGGCCGCGAGAGTTGTTTGTTTCGACTTCTATCTTTCTGCCAGTACTAGGTATTGGAGTTTACCCAGATTTCGTTCTCTCACTATCAGTTGAGAAAGTGGAAGCTATTGTATCGAATTTTTTTTATAGATAGATTTCTTTTCATTTGATTTAATCAAATGAAAAGAAAGTTTTCTTTACATAAAAAGAAAGAAAACTGAATCGCAATTCGAATCAGGCATGTTTAACGTTTGTGAGAACCGTTTAAATCATGATTTAAACGGTTCTCACCTGCTTATAATAAACTTGCTTATGTCTTGTCCTATATTTGTATTTGTAAGATCTTTTCTTCCATTTAATTAAGCGTTAATGGAAATGAACCATAACTATGTAGCCCTATTCCTAATAGATTGACCCCAAAATAGCATATCCAAATTATAAGAAAACCTATAAACGCCACAATTGCAGAACTTGCACTCCGAAAATTTCTATTTGTTCGGATATGTAAATAAATTGCAAATACGGTCCAAGTGATAAATGCCCAAGTTTCTTTGGGGTCCCAATTCCAATACGATCCCCACGCCTCATTGGCCCATACTGCTCCTGAAAGAATACCCATAGTTAAAAAGATAAAGCCTAGACTAATAACACGATAACTCCAATGATCCAGCTGTTCAATCAATTGGGATCTGTAATAATTTCGAACATAAAAGGGCAAAGTGTTTTGGACACTATTGCTTTTTTCATTCATGTATTGAATCTCAGCGAAGAAAAATGACTTATTTAATACATATTTTCGTTTATCAAAAAGCCTTATTATATATTTTTGAAATGTAATCGTTAGAAGTGTTACTGATAATAATGATCCACATAAAAGAGCTGCATAACCTAATACCATCATACTTACATGCATCATTAACCATTGCGATTGGAGAGCGGGTACTAATATTGCGGATTGATGCATTTCCGTTAAAAAGCCCGACGTAGCAAATCCTTGAGTCAAAATAGCACTTGGCGCAGTTATTGCACTTAACGAATTTTTCTCTTTTTTTAAAAAATATGGAATCAAATGAATAAGGTAGAAACTCCAGGAAAGGAAGATTAATGATTCATATAGATCACTTAATGGTAAATGTTTCCAATAAACCCAACGAGTAATTAATAATCCTGTTAGACAGACAAAAGTAACTATCATGCCCTTTTCGAATGAATTATATAGTCCTACTTTTTCATTGACTAATAAAGTGATCAAATGGAGTATAATTAGAACGGAAACCGTTGAAAAGGAAATATGAGTTAAAATATGCTCTAAAGTGGAAAAAATCATAATAATATAAAATTCAAAAAAAAAAATGCATTTTCATTATTTAGTATAGGTTATAGGACTGTTGAAATTTTTTAAGAATTTCAACAATGTCATGCCGCCACTCGGACTCGAACCGAGATGCTCTCGCACTGCTTCCTAAGAGCAGCGTGTCTACCGATTTCACCATAGCGGCTTGTTTGAAATCATAATAACCCTTTTTTATTTATTCGTCGAGATTAATTCAATATAATATTTGATTTTATGAACCATTTCAATGAAATAAAAATGACTACAAAAGGATTTGCAAACCAAAATTGAAATGGTTCATATTCATGATAATAATAACTTTTTTCGTTATTTTTTTTGTATTTTAAATCAATTTTAAATTTATAGTACTCTTTTAATTTGTCAACGGACTTTCGTATAGTTTATGTTTTCTTGAAATAAAACCTTGTAACTAGAAGATTCTTCTTTTCAGCCCAGGATAGACCTCAAAAAAGGTCTTTCTCACTTTCTTTTTTCTTTTTTTTATCAAAAAAAAAAGAATTTTTTAGCTGATTTCAAAACTAACAAATAACAAATACATAGATTATTTCACTACATAAAAAAATCGAATATTTTGGATCCAAAATTCAACACGGCATCGAAAGGATTTTTTCTTTAAATAGATAGTTTTTTATCCAAAATAAAAAAATTGGTAGAATTTTTACGGTCTAAGTATTGAACCGGATATAGCATATAAAAAAATCCGGATCTCTATTGAAACGTTTTTCAAAAACAAAAAAAAATTCTTTCCACATATATATATAATATTCAAGTAAAACTAAAATATAGTTTTTAAATTTAAAGGGCTTTTTATTTATTTTCAACGGGGGAATATAGAGAATATAACAACTTCAAGAAATAATGCTTCTGGAAGTTAAAGTTGAACCACTTTCTATTTGTCTTTTTTTACAAAATAGATAGAAAAAACTTTTCTGAGTTTTTTTATTGTATTGTGACAAAATAAATATATATAAATATATTAAAGAGTTGATTAAGGGGTTGATGGGGAAAAAAATCCCCATCTTATATCTTATAAATAAAAAAAATAGACTCAAAAAAAAGGTGATGAAATATTCTCTATATATAGTTTTTCAAACAAAAAGTACTATTTTATGGTCGGCTTAAGAGTTGTTATTTTCCATATCATAAACAAAAAGTCCCAATTTTATATAGTTCGAAATATTTAATAAATCCAAACTTATTTAAAATTTAAATCGTTTCTTTTCGATATTTTTGATTCTAAATAAAAAAGGAAATTATTCCGAATTTGGTATACCTTTTTTCTTTGAGTCACATGGATTTGGATTATTCCAAGGTTTGATTACTTATTTTTCGTACAAAAAAACTTTTGGAATTCCCAGTAGCAAGAGATTTTGCTAAAGAAAAGGCTTTTAACGCTGCCCAATGCCCCTTTTTTTTCCAAAGATTTTTACGAATACGCTTTTTGTAAATCGAAGTACGTTTTTTTGGAACTGCCATTTCAATTTTAATTGATTATTCAGTGTTAGATTTGGATGTGAAAGACATCTAGTGTTCAAACGAATCTTTGTTTTCTATTAATTATCTATGTATTTAGATTCTAGACGATACCCTCTATTATTTAATTTTTGAAAATGGAAAAACATAATCTAACTCTAAACTAGAAATATATTTTCTATATTTTGCTTCTATTTCTTTTTGCTGTGTTACATTTAATTTCCATGTATGTAGCAAATCACATTGAAAACTTTAATACCCCAACCTTTAAATTAGATTTAAATTGAAAAACTTAAATTCATTTTTGAAAATATATCGAATTTTTTATTTTCAAATTGAAATGATCTCAATAAATGAATTTGTTTAAAAGATCCAAGATTTTAGGCTTTTTTTTATTCTATGTTATAGAAACTAGAAAGTAAAGTTAAAGTAACCGATATAAAAAATCGATAACTAAAAAAATAGAAGTTTTTCTATGTTTTTGTTTGGAATAGAAGACAATCAAATCATTTTGTATAAAATAAGTTATTAATTGTGAATAACCTACAAAATAAATTAAAAAAAATATTTCATTTTTTTTATCATTATTGACTTTATTAGATCTTTAGTAGATTTTAAGATTTTTTTTAGCCTTTAATTCTGAAATTCTGAATATATTTTCGAAATAACTTAAATCGAAATGAAAGTGAAATTTTTTTTATCTTCCTATGCAATATTTTGCATTTATTCTTACGTATTCACTTTTACTAACAAATACATTATTTGAATTTGACCAATTATAATTTCGTGGTTTGAATATTAAAAAAATACTTAACATCAATATTAATATTTGATATCGACTTGAAAAAAACAAAAAAAAAATTCTATTTCGATTTAAGTTATTAGATATCTTAATTTTTTTATTGATTTCTTTCAAAAGAGGCAAGAGCCTATGAATCGTAAACAAAAAAATAAATATTAATTAAATAAAAAAAAAAAAATATAAAAATTTTCTATTCTATTATGGAACATATATACCAATATGCATGGATCATACCCTTACTTCCACTTCCAGTTCCTTTGTTAATAGGAGCTGGGCTTTTCTTTTTTCCGATAGCAACAAAAAATCTTCGACGGATATGGGCTTTTTCGAGTATTGCGTTGTTAAGTATAGTTATGGTTTTTTCGATGAATCTGTCTATTCAGCAAATAAATAGTAATTTTATTTACCAATATGTCTGGTCTTGGACCATTAATAATGATTTTTCTTTAGAATTTGGCTACTTGCTCGATCCACTTACTTCTATTATGTCAATGTTAATTACTACTGTTGCAATTCTGGTTCTTATTTATAGTGATAATTATATGTCTCATGATCAGGGATATTTGCGATTTTTTGCGTATATGAGTTTTTTCAATACGTCGATGTTGGGTTTAGTTACTAGTTCAAATTTGATACAAATTTATATTTTTTGGGAATTAGTTGGAATGTGTTCATATCTATTAATAGGTTTTTGGTTCACAAGGCCTATTGCCGCAAATGCTTGTCAAAAAGCGTTTGTGACTAATCGTGTAGGCGATTTTGGTTTATTATTAGGAATTTTAGGTCTTTATTGGATAACAGGTAGTTTCGAGTTTCGGGATTTGTTTGAAATATTCAATAACTTAATTAATACTAATCAGGTCAATTCCTTATTTTGTATTTTATGTGCTTTCTTATTATTTGCTGGTGCAATTGCTAAATCTGCCCAATTTCCCCTTCATGTATGGTTACCCGATGCTATGGAGGGACCTACCCCTATTTCAGCTCTTATACATGCTGCTACTATGGTAGCAGCGGGAATTTTTCTAGTCGCTCGACTGCTTCCTCTTTTCATAGTTATACCTTACATAATGTATGGAATATCTTTTATAGGTATAATAACAGTACTTTTAGGCGCGACTTTAGCTCTTGCTCAAAAAGACATTAAGCGAAGTTTAGCTTATTCTACAATGTCTCAATTGGGTTATATGATGTTAGCTTTAGGTATGGGTTCTTATCGAGCGGCTTTATTTCATTTGATTACTCATGCTTATTCAAAAGCCTTATTGTTTTTAGGGTCCGGATCTCTTATTCATTCAATGGAAACTATTGTTGGATATTCTCCGGATAAAAGTCAGAATATGGTTCTTATGGGGGGGCTAACAAAACATGTGCCAATTACAAAAAATGCTTTTTTAATAGGTACACTTTCTCTTTGTGGTATTCCACCGCTTGCTTGTTTTTGGTCCAAAGATGAAATTCTTAATGATAGTTGGATCTATTCGCCAATTTTTGCAATAATAGCTTATTTCACAGCTGGATTAACTGCATTTTATATGTTTCGAATCTATTTACTTACGTTTGAAGGCCATTTAAACCTTTTTTTAAAAAATTACAGTGGAAAAAAAAGTAGTTCGTTTTATTCAATATCTTTATGGGGTAAAAAAGAATTAAAAAGAATTAATCCAAAATTTCCTTTATTAACCTTATTAACACTGAATAATAAAGAAAAGACTCATTTCTTTTCGAAAAAAACATATCAAATTGATAGAAATTTCCGAAAAATGATGCGACCTTTTCTTACTATTACTGATTTTGCCAATAAGAATATTTCTTTATATCCTCATGAATCGGACAATACTATGTTATTTCCTCTGATTGTATTGATTCTGTTTACTTTTTTTATTGGATTTATAGGAATTCCATTTAATAAAGAAGAAATGGATTTGGATATATTAACTAAATGGTTAAATCCATCTATAAATCTTTTACATTCAAATTCGAATGATTCCGTAGATTGGTATGATTTTGTGATAAATGCAACTTTTTCGGTGAGTATAGCCTATTTAGGAATATTTATAGCCTTCTTTTTGTATAAACCCATTTATTCATCGTTAAAAAGTTTTGACTTAATCAATTCATTTGATAAAAAAGGTCAAAAGAGAGTTTTTGGGGACAAAATATTAAATCTAATATATAATTGGTCTGCTAACCGCGGTTATATAGATGCTTTTTATGAAATATTCTTAATTAAGGGTATAAGAGCTTTAGCTGAACTAATTTCTTCTTTTGATAGACGAATAATTGATGGGATTCCGAATGGTTTTGGTGTTACAAGTTTTTTTGTAGGGGAGGGTATCAAGTATGTAGGAGGGGGTCGAATCTCCTCATATCTTTTTTGGTATTTATTCTATGTATCCATTTTTTTATTAATTTACTATTTTGTTTTCTAAGCATAATCTTGTTTTTTTATCGAGTACATCTATATAAAAAATGTCTTTGTCTAGAACCGTAATTCTATTATTTAATTCATTGCTTAAACTGTTTCTTTTTTGTTCATTTGTAGAAATCCAATTATTGGATAGTTCATCATCATAGAATAATTTTTCTGTTGTATCCAAAGAAATCTTTCTTTGTATCATTTCCCAGAAAATTGCTAAACTGGGTGGATATGTAAAAGAAATTCTTTGTTTTCCATCATTTTGACATGTATAAAAAAAATATTGTGACATTTCATTTCTTACCGCATTTTCAAATCGATTGTTTTTTATATATCGCGTTGGACGATTCCAACGTTTATAGTCGAAAAGAAGAAAAAGAAGGGATTTTTCAAACCAGAAGAAGTTTTTCTTTTCTTCTTTAAGTATTTCTAACGAAGTTGGGCTATTTTTATAGCATGCTTCTTTTAAGTGCAAGTGGAATTCATCCTTTGTTTTGTCCTTTCCATTCACTCGGATCTTTTCCATTTCATCGATTTGGATTTTGTCCGGATCCTCCTTTTCTTCCGAAAAAAGGGAAGGAGAAGGATCTTCTTCGGTGAATCCCTCTTCTTCCTGTTCTGTTTCTTCCTCACTTTCTTTCGTTTCTGGGGTTTCTTTCAGTTTTTTAGTAAAAATAGGTGACGGCATTCTGCCTAAATAGTAGACACAGGTAATAAAGAAGAGAATAC